TTAGATAGGAACAGATTTGATAAATACTGATAACTCTCGGATAGAGTATTAGAACGGAAAGATCCATTAGAACTATTGGTTCTTCTAAGCCATCTCCGGCGATGATTCAACCCTTCGAAGCGCTTTTCTTGCGTCTCCTCGAAAATCCAGCTTTTTCTCATAGATTTGATTTCGGAAGTAATAAACCACTTTAATATCTCTTCATCTGCATCTGCAAAGAATTCTCGATGTGAAAACATAGAGGCAAGGGCCGGATCTTCGGATAGGACAAAGAATGGATTTCCAGGGTTCCAAATGAATTGGCTTATTCGAAAAAGGACTTGTTCTTTGGAAATTCGAATTCTAGCTCGTGTCAGGTATATACTCTGCAAGAACGCCTCGTAAAACTTATCACCGACTTCATAATTAAACCTGTCAAATTGAGGTTCAAACCCATCGTTATCTTGATCGTCAAGCTTATAATACACACCCCTCTCCTTCTTTTGCTCATCCGCTTCAAGAGGATTAGGATTCGGTTCAACTTCATCTTCATCATAATACGAATCATTCTCTTGATCATTCTCTTCAAGCTCATCCTCTTCATAGTCCGCAAGAACGAACTGGATCTGCTTGGCCCAAAATGAACTGGACCAATAGGGAACTCCCAATTCATTGTCATTGGTCCTTTCGACCCAATCAAATAGAAAGCCCCAAGGGGACCATATTCTAGGAGCCCAAACTATGAAATTGGAGAACACCTTCTGCGGGTTGACTTTTTCCCCCGCTACAAACACCTCCTCCGATTCATAGATAAATTTCTGATCAATCATAGATTGAAATCCATTTTGTATCATATCTGAGGGATTCCTTGGTTCGGGCCGAAGAAGCAATGGCACTCGATCCTTATCAAACTGACTGCAATCTTTTTCTGTCCGTGAGCATCCCTCTAGATCTGTCCGTGAGAATCCCTCTAGAATGCCTTCTATTTCTAATAGGCCATGAACTAGATCAAAATCATTCTCAACGAGTCTACCATAAGCGATCCTATTGTTTTCCTCTGGTTCGGGTGGAGACCAAAGATCTTGAGCGACCGATCCGGCAGAACAATTCAAAAGATAAAGAAGTATCGTTAATTTCTTCGTGCTCATTCCAAGTTCGACGTACGAGCTGTACAAATAAAAATCCCCTTCGTTACAGAATGTCTTCTGCAAATAGATAGATATCGGATCTATGGGGCAATTATTTAGAAGTAAATTTTGTGCGACAGCCCTTCCTATCTGATAGAAAAGGAGCCGAGAATTCTGAACCGGTATTACATGGGCTCGCAAATCCCAAGTTTGTCTATGACGAGCGAATCTAATTGTATTTTCGTCTATAATTGATTTCCCATGTGAAATACTAATCGATAGGGCCTCATTGGTAAGTGCTATAAGATCTTGTGCATTGGAACCCATGGTTATGGCCGCGAATCCATTAGCCTGGAACGCTTTTTTTTCCAAGCGAAATCCCCTAGTATATGAAAGAGTGAAAAAGTGCTTTCGTTGTTGTGGAATAAGAGGCCTTCGTACCTTAATGCACGTATCTAATCTATGCGGAGCTATTAGAGAGGGATCCACAAATTGGGGAAAATGGGTCGAAGCAATAACAAGACTATTTCCAGTGGAAGATCTTTCACAATCCCAGGAGAGAAGGTTCACTAATAGCTCGAGGGAGAAGGAACCCGAATCCCTAAAATGCAGCTCATGAATGTTTGGAATCCATATTATGCAAGGAGAGATTGCTTTTGTTAATTCGATTTGAAGGCTGATATAAAATTGGGCTACGCGCCACACCGTGTCCATCTCCTCAGTTAGCGCATCCATCCTAGTTAGCTGTTCCAGCTCCATATTAATCTTATCGTCATGAGCATCTCTCTCCTCAAAACTATAGATACTAGGATCAAAATCAATATCCATATCGTCAAAAACATGAATATCTTGATTAATAGCCTCAATAGGGTCACGAGCATCAATAAAAATCTCGATCTCATCATCACTGGCATCACTGTCATCATCATCAGCAAAACGAAAAACTGTATCCCGGAACTTGTCCAGAAATATCGTAATGAAAGGAAGATAGGAGTTTTTCGTTAGGTATTTGACCAAATAGGATCGTCCAATTCCTATAGAACCTATCACTAAAATACCCCGAGAGGGGGTTACAGCTAAGCGGAGCGAAAAGGGTTGTAGATCAGATGGGACATGAACACTATTAGCCCCAGACGGGGTTTGTGCATAAGTGATTGTCTGATAATGAGCAAGGAATAGCCGTCTTTCTGCTAAAGAGGATGTATCGAACTCATAATTTAGTAGATCCTTGTTATGAAGGTCAATTAAGTTTCCTAAGTAAATTTCTCCCGGTTGTTCCATCATTGGAGAATCAAAGTCATTCTTTGAGAAATGATCACTCTGAGTCAGACTCCATAAAATTCGATCAATCCTTTTTTCTGGCGTTAAGGTGGAGAACTGAATCAAGACTTCTC